ATAGATAGCACTTTATTTCTTTTAGTTTGATTTCCCATCTCAAGAAGTCATTGATTGAACAATTAACGGATGATCCGCGGAGTTAAGTTATACAGTAACTTCTTCGGATTTGTAAAAGGAGTAGAGCAGACCCTGTCCATTTTTCATGCTTAAACATGAGATGAATCAAAAAAAGCATAAAAACTTTTCTAGTAGTCTAAAACAAATGTTAAATGTGTGATATGTGGATCGCTCAACAGAAGAAAGATCTCATTTTCTTATGTGTCGGATCTCTTTGGCCAATCACTAATCGCTTCGTTTCCGATAGAAAGAAAATATGTATTGTCGTAATAGCAGAACGACTTTCTTTTAGAAAGGTAAAAGAAAAAGGGGAAATAAATAAAGAAAAAAAATAGTATTAGTTTTTCTTATTGTAATATCCATAATTATGATAAGAGCTGATTCACTAAAATAGAATATTTAGGAAAAATTAGGTTGGAAAAAATCGCCTATCATGCGTAGATTTGAGTTTCGAAATACAATTATGGTAATCATTCATTACTGTATTCCAGTACAATTTGGAAGACATTTTTCTTTTTTTAGGGCTTCGCAAAATGATCAATAAAGAATTGATACGGTTCGATTGAGCAATTAGTAGTGCCCAGCCCTAGAGTCCACTCCTTCCCCATACTACAAGTGAAAGGGAAAATGTAAAGACTACCATTAAAGCAGCCCAAGCAAGACTTACTATATCCATGTGAATTATGTCCCCTATTTCTATGAAGGAATTATTCTATTATTGATTAATAATCATAGCGGAATCAATGGCGCAGAGTCAAAATAGGTAAGACTATTTATTGATGAACCAATTCAATGAATACACTCGTAACAAGTTTCTATATTTTAGGGTTTCTGGTAAAATCAGGAAGCATTTAGTACAAATACGATGATACACACGCCTTTCCTTGGAAATATCAAAGGAATGCTTCTATATGGAGCATGTAAGAATAGTAAGACCTATTGTTTGTTTTGATATTAATGCCTTTCCTTACTAAGCAAAAAGCATAAAAATATACCATCACGATAGATAACTATCTATCAGATACCTCTATTTCCTATTTGATCTAAGCTTACTGTCTTTCTTTCTGTGAAAAAATCCGGAGAACTCACCACCACTATTAATTAATACATTCTTTTTTTTCAACTTTAACCTTTACTCTTTTAATACCAGACGGAGTCACGAGACACTACTTTGAATAAGGGTAATTTAAGAGATCTTGTTATTATAGTCTTTCGTATAATCTCTTCTTCAATTCTAGTAGCAAAAACAGAGTGTCCCTTAGGAACCTTTGGATACCGAGATTTCCGACCTTAGTTCTGAATCCCGGAATTGACTCTCACCATTTATTTGATTCAATTGAAAAATCAAATAAATGGTGAGAGTCAATCATTAAAGTAATAAGTGAGAGTTGCTTCATCTCTATTGATACCGATTTGGGCTACACCTCAATTTTGAGAAAAAAAAAATGACAGTCTTTTAGAAAACCTACACCATGGGTTATAAAAATCGAGTATTGACACGCCCACTTAGTCCTTTGCCTCTGCTTCTTGCTCCGCAAGAATTCGTCGAATTAGATCGGCAAGATAGGAAAGAAATAAAAAATCTTTTGTTGATCAGGCGACACCCGGATTTGAACTGGGGATAAAGGATTTGCAGTCCCCCGCCTTACCACTTGGCCATGCCGCCAAATTCGGTCCAAAATGGATAAAAATATTATCTATATTCTAATTCTATTACTCACTCCTTTTTTTATCTTGAATACCATTGTACTTATCCTTTTTTAAAAAGAAATTCCTGTTTTTTATTGGATCTAGTTTAGATTCTCCTCTTCGATTGATTGTATCTTAAAATATACATCGCTTAAAAACATCCCTTCTCTTTTTTATTGAGAGTAGAAAAAACGGATTTCCGGTCACAGACTGCAAAATTCAGGACAAATTGGAACCATTAACAATTTACTTTGAATTAGCGAACGATTCTTCCATTTTTATCTCCAATGAAATTTTGTTTCATTGAATAGCAAAAGAAAATAAAATTGATTTATGACTAATCAGTATTCATTTTTTTTTTCAATAAGCAATCCTTTTCAATTATCAATTATAATTATAATAACATATATGTGTATATGTAAACCCCAGAACAGAAATTGTTACCCAGATATAAAACCGGATCTCTCTCTTATGTACATATCCCTATAGAGAATTCTCCTGTTTCAATTTTTCATTGAATATATTGAATAGAAAATACAAATTTTGATGGAGTGTGACTCACGTTGTCCCAAGTGAAATTACAATAAAAGATGTGATATATGGATAAAATAGATAGCCGTATCAGCATGTACTTAATAAAATAAATACAATTACAATAAATACTATTCTTATTATATTTTCTATTTATATTACGCAATTCAATCATATTCTATAAATTCCACTGACTACCAAAAAGAATCCGCGAATTCTT